GTATTCGTCTAGAAGAAAAACAGAAATTGCGGTTTCATTATGGTTTGACAGAGCGACAATTACTTAAATATGTGCATATCGCTGGAAAAGCTAAAGGGTCAACAGGTCAGGTTTTACTACAATTACTCGAGATGCGTTTGGATAATATCCTTTTCCGATTGGGTATAGCTTCGACGATTCCAGGAGCCAGGCAATTAGTTAACCATAGACATATTTTAGTTAATGGTGGTATAGTGGATATACCAAGTTATCGTTGTAAACCGAGAGATATTATTACTACGAAGGATAAACAAAGATCGAAAGCTCTGATTAAAAATTATATTTCTTTATCCCCCCACGAGGAATTGCCAAAACATTTGACTTTTGACTCATTCCAATATAAAGGAGTAGTAAATCAAATAGTAGATAGTAAATGGATTGGTTTGAAAATAAATGAGTTGTTAGTCGTAGAATATTATTCCCGTCAGACTTGAACCTCACAAAAATAACAAAGAAAAATTCATAGAATTTTGTCTGTTTTCGCCGAAATAAAAATAAATAGATCTAAGGGCCTTGGTCCGAATTTTTATTATTCACCTATCACAAACGGACAAGCGGTAATATTTTTTGCTCTTTCTTTTTCCGATATTTGTATTTTACGTATCACAGTAATGTGATTAGGAATCGAGAATTTATATCAAATAAGGGTCCTCTTGTTGAGATGATGGTATTTGATTTGATTCAGTAACGTCGGTGAATTAAGATAAACGGAAAGAGAGGGATTCGAACCCTCGGTAAACAAAAGTCTACATAGCAGTTCCAATGCTACGCCTTGAACCACTCGGCCATCTCTCCTACATAATCTTATTATTGACCAGAAACCGAGTGAATAGTGAATAGCGAGTCATTCATATTATTGCAGTACAAGTGCGACTGATGAATAGTTCCATAGGAAAAATTCCTTTCAAATCAAATAAAATTTTTTATTTCTCAACAAAAATTTAGCTCATTAGCTATCCCATGGATCTAATACAAATTATTGAATCGTCCCGTGTATTTTTATATTTAAATTGTATGACATGGCATATGCATGTTATGCAAACAAAAAACAAAACGGATACTTACCTTAGTCTTATCCATTTTTTTATAGAAAAATTATTTCGTTTTGTTTTTTGTTTCTTCTTTGGATCATAACCAAATAAAAACTTCTCGAATTATCAGAATCCGCAGTACAATCCTTGGTTATTCAACTTAGATGAAATATTTATAGTTCCGTTCATTGTTATACTACGAAATTCGAATGAAATCGAATCTGATTTCAATATTTCATATCTCTCCTTGTCCAATCCAAACAAAAGGTCCACATCTTTTTTTAGAATTAGTCTGTTTTTATTTTATGTTATTTCGTACCGTACAATTCCTTTAGTTTGCGGGATCATTTTCCCCTTACCCTAAGGGTAATGAAAAGAATTATAGAATGGATTGTTAATTATGCCAAGATCTCAGATAAATGCAAATTTTATTGATAAGACCTCTTCAATTGTGGCCAATATCTTATTACGAATAATTCCGACAACTTCCGGAGAAAAAAAGGCATTTACCTATTACAGAGATGGTGCGATTTGATTCTTTTTTTTTTTTAGGTCCAGTATTACGAGAAAGAAAAGAGACATGGTTCGAGATAGAAAAAACCAAATTATTAAAATAAACCCACGCTTGGTGAAGGTGAAGTTTGTAGATAGAACAATTCCTTCTGTCGTGTATCCTCGATTGATGCAGCCTCGGATGCTTCAATTGTTGATTTTAGTATTTAGCGAAAGGTTACACCTATGGGTTCCGTATTGCGAGTCAATCCTACTCCACTAGTACCAATAGGCAGCATAGGGGAAGAAGCACTACACCTAGGAATCAACAACATGAAAACTTTGTTATAAATTACCCTTTTCCTTATCGGTATCGGGGCTAACAAGAATGGTTGGGACAACAAACATCCATCTCGTTCGTACTTTGGGTATCCGTATAACCATCAAAGATCGTTGAAGTGACTAATTCCTGGAAATAGGGGGCGTTGAGGACAAAGAAATTGTTGGAGTTACCATTTCCATCTAGTACTAATACAGTTGGTGTTAATAAACAACCTCTTGCAGGAAGGCTGGCTAGAGATTTCTTGTAAAAATACTAGCTCCTTTCAGTTCATAATGAGAATAGTCAAATTTGAATTTCATGGATTATTTCCCTTAGTACTATGCGCAGAAAGAAGGGAGGAGCCATATGAAATGAAAATCTCACGTACGGTTCTGGAACGGAGATTCTTTGAATAGAATGAACGACCGTAACGGATGTTGGCTCAATCCGAAGGAAATTATGCGGAAGCTTTACAAAATTATTATGAAGCTACGCGACCAGAAATTGATCCCTATGATCGAAGTTATATACTCTATAACATAGGACTTATACACACAAGCAACGGAGAGCATACAAGGGCTTTGGAATATTATTTCCGGGCACTGGAACGAAACCC